ATAAAAAAGGATTTGGCTCAGGATTGCCTATTTTTTTTATTAATTCCAGGGTTTCCCTGAATTTGAAAGTGATCACTTCGTAGGTTTCCATACCAAGGCTCAATCCAATTTAAGTCCGTAGCGTCTACCAATTTCGCCATATCCCCCTCCCTTTTTTTTTTGATATTCGAATATCAAAAAAATATGTCATGTTCTCTTTTTCCTTTTTTCTGGAACTTTTTTATTTTAATAGAATTAGATTACCGATCGTTTCCTCGTCTTATTTTTCTTTTTTTATTTTTCATTGTACTTTTACATAGTAGTGGTTGGACCCATCATTTTGTCCAATAGGAGGATTTTTATCATGTCTTTCTTCTCAATTCAATAGAAGACAAAGACATCATCCATATACCTCTCTTTCTATTTTACCATGCGATTTGGAATCAAAAACTCTAACAGTCGATTTTTTTTGTCTTATTCGCTTCCCTTTCCGAATCAAATCATATGTTTTGCATTTCTCTGGATTGCATCTTTCATTTTTATTCTTTTCTTTACGTTTATAGGTAAGACACTCTCTTATTTTTTATAACGACTAACTAATATCAATGAAAAACGTATTGATGATGAATAATTAGCAACGAATCTACTATGAAATGAATCGGACAGTTTTTCATTAAAATTAGAATAAGAATATATAATCGAATACGCTTCGAAATGTAGAAATTTCATTCATTTCGAATGATGTGATAGGAAATTGTATTCTTCTATTTTTTTTTTTATACAATTTTTTATATTCTGTAAGCCCGCTTAGCTCAGAGGTTAGAGCATCGCATTTGTAATGCGATCGTCATCGGTTCGATTCCGATAGCCGGCTTTTTCAATTTCTTTTCTTCTTTTTTACATTTGAATGTGTCTCTTTTTTAAAAAATTGTATGGAAAGAGTGGGGGGATAAGCCCTTTACAAAGGGGCAAGGATCTATTTTATGTAATAACTTCCAACTAAACGAATAAGAGAAGTGGAAAGAGTTAATTCAATCCATGCAGCAAAAATCAGAAATATACTTTATTGTATACATTCATTAATAAATAAAATAATATTATAAACAACAACAAAAAGATAATATTTTTTTGTTGCTTTGTAGTAGAGTAGTACAACCACGTATATTTGATTTCTCTTTAGTTCCGTTTTAATTGATTCTATTTTGATTATTAGGTTTCTTCTTGAATAATATGGAAAATGAAATATATCAAAATCTTATAAGGAGTCTTTATGTCACGTTACAGAGGGCCTCGGTTCAAAAAAATACGCCGTCTAGGGGCTTTACCGGGACTAACTAATAAAAGTCCTAGGTCCGGAAGTGATATTCGAAACCAATCACGTTCTGGGAAAAAAAGATCTCAGTATCGTATTCGTTTAGAAGAAAAACAAAAATTGCGGTTTCATTATTGTCTTCCAGAACGACAATTATTGAAATACGTTCGTATCGCCGGAAAAGCCAAAGGGGCAACCGGTCGGGTTTTATTACAAATACTTGAAATGCGTTTGGATAACATCCTTTTTCGATTGGGTATGACTTCTACGATATCTGGAGCCCGCCAATTGATTAACCATAGACATATTTTAGTTAATGAACGTATTGTGGATAGACCAAGTTATCGCTGCAAACCCCAAGAAATTATTACGGCGAGGAATCAAAAATCGAAAGTTCTGATTCAAAATCATGTGGATTCATCATCTTACCATGAGGAATTGCCAAAACATTTGACTCTTCACCCATTCCAATATAAAGGATTCGTCAATCAAATCATAGATAGTCAATGGGTCGGTTTGCAAATAAATGAATTGCTAGTCGTAGAATATTATTCCCGTCAGACTAAAAATGACTAACTAATAAGAAAGATATACGAAGGCTTCGAGTGATGTTCCCTTTTTTTATTTCCTTTCACCGAAAGAATATGGACCTAAGGCCAAGTCGTGGGCTAACCCACCACCAGTGTTTTTTTATTCGATTCATGAAATAGGGTAGGGTTTTTTCTTCATTCCTTGTTCATTATTTCTCTTTCCGTACCAAAGCCATTCATAATTAGGATTATATATTATATAGGATATAGTAGGAAGTCTAACCTTTGTTGGGTATGGCTTCCGTTCTTTTACATAGTCACATTGATTTAGGTGAGGAAATGAGAGTCGTACGGAAAGAGAGGGATTCGAACCCTCGGTAAACAAAAAAAGCCTACATAGCAGTTCCAATGCTACGCCTTGAACCACTCGGCCATCTCTCCAAAAGAAGGATTCAGATCCAGAAACTGAATGAATCACTCGTTATTCATATCATCAAATAACGAGTTTTCCTTCGAGGGGATAAAAAATACAAAAAAAATATCTAAATTGGATTGTAGGTAATAAAGATTTTTTTTATTCATCCGTTTTAGAGTTATCACAATAACAATACGAAGATCTATTTTCGTCATATCAATCCAATTTAGATATTTTTTTGTATAATTGAGTCTTCACAACTTCGAGCAAGTCGGAAACTCGATTTCCTCCCCTTATTCAGTGGTAAAACCATTGACTATTTTTTGGATTGGATCCAATTGAATCGGATTCAAAATTATTATTCTTTCTTGGCAAAACGAAAAATTTGAGTCTTCCATTCAGTGTGCAAAATGTCTGTCTGTTTTTATGCTATTTCGTACTGTACCAATTCCTTTGTTTTTGGAATCGTTTTCCTACGAAAGGCAAAGATAATTTTAGAATGGATGACTCCTCCTATGCCTAGATCGCAGATAAATGACAATTTTATTGATAAGACTTTTTCCATTGTAGCCAATATCTTATTACGAATCATTCCGACAACTGCAAGAGAAAAGGAAGCATTTTCCTATTACAGAGATGGTGCGATTTGATTCTTTCTATTTTTTTGACTGGTCTCAGTCTTAGGAGGACTCTTCGGGATAGAAAAAAGGAAATAAAAAGATTATTGAACGAAATCTACGCTTGTAGAAGGTGAAGTTTGGAAACCGAACAATTCCTTCTTTCGTGTATACCCCGTAAATGCAGCCTCAGATGCTTTCATTGTTCTAGTATTGAGCGAAAGGTTACACACCTATTATTTTTTTTTTAGAATAGTCGGTTTTTTTCTGTATTACAGGTCAATCTCCTATCTATTCCAAGAAGCAATAAATGGCAGCATAGGTAAAAAGCACTAACACGTCTGAATCAACAACACGAACACTTTGTTATAATAACAAATCCCCATCAGAGGAATACGGGATGGAGATTCTCAAGAATGGTTGGGACAACAAATATCCATCTCGTTCGTACTTTTTTGGATACCAGTATAACCATCGAAGACTGTTGAAGTGACTCATTCCTGGAAAAAATAGGGCGTTGAGAACAAATAAATTGTTGGACTTCCCATATCTTTCTTTCATATATTCTAGTACAAAAACACTTGAGATTAATAAGAATAAAAAGGTGCCTTACAGGCAGGTTGGCTAGATCTTTATTGTAAAAACACTAGCCCCGCTCCGTTTATAATGATCATCTTGATTTCAATATTTTTGTTTGTGGATTCCCTTTAATTCCTCATTATGCACATTAAAAAAGGGAGGAGCCGTATGAGGTGAAAATGTCATGTACGGTTCTGGAACGGAGATTGTGAATCGAACGACGACCGTAACGGATGTCCGCACAATCCGAAGGAAATTATGCGGAAGCTTTACAAAATTATTATGAAGCTATGCGACTAGAAATTGATCCCTATGATCGAAGTTATATACTCTATAACATAGGCCTAATCCATACAAGTAACGGAGAACATACGAAAGCTTTGGAATATTATTTTCGAGCACTCGAACGAAATCCATTTTTACCACAAGCATTTAATAATATGGCCGTGATCTGTCATTACGTGTGACTATCTCAACTATAGAAGAAATAGAAAGGAAAGATCAACAAATCCGATAGTCAAAAATAAAATAAAAAAAATACTACTCGAAAAAAAGGCTTTCTACGATCGTCCGAAACAACTATTTTTATCAACTGTAGTGAAAGAGAAACTTCATAATAGAAGTCGAGAAATATGAATAGGCCTATAGAGATACTTTTTTATTCTATGGATATCAATCAAAAGGGAATCAAGAATTGATAATATACGAAAAAGCACCGTAAAGATCCATTTTTTTTTTATTTTGGTCCATCCAATGTAGTAAGATAACTGCTTGCTAATTTATTAAAAGATAAAAGTTAGGAATCGACTTATGTAATAGAGTCAATCTACTAATAAAGGGATGAAGCAGCGGTGTAGGATCAGATCCCAAAGATCGTCCGTCTTTCTTCTTAATAAAGGAAAGTCTTTTTCAAGGATTCTATGAATATTCATTTCTATAAGAAATATGAATGAAACCGGGATAGTTACTTTTCAGAAAATTAGAAGAGTAAATAAAAAAAAACCCTCTAGTTGAATCCTTCTGATTCTGAAGGTAGGATAAAAGATAAAACGATTAATCAAATCAAAATGAAATTTTGAAACTTATATATATATATATCTACTAAACTAACTAACAAATATTTTTTGATCCCAATCAAAGATAGATCGATTAAAAAAGAATCTCGTTTTTCGGTAGTGTAGAAGAGATGTATGTCGAAGAAGAGAAATGGGATCAAAAAAGAAACGGAGCCGTATGAGGTGAAAATGTCATGTACGGTTCTAAGGAAAGGAATGAAACAAACCTATTCCGACCGGGGAGAACAAGCCATTCGACAGGGAGATTCTGAAATTGCAGAGGCTTGGTTCAATCAAGCCGCTGAGTATTGGAAACAAGCTATAGCGCTTACTCCGGGTCATTATATTGAGGCGAAAAATTGGTTGACGATCACGAGACGTTTCGAATAAATAAAAAAAAAAGAAATTTCTTTTTTTTTTATTTTATAGTTTATTGATTAGAATTTTTGATATTTTTATCCGTTGGCCCCATAATCGAATGGATCCTTCTTCTTCTGGATGGTAAGACCCAAT